CGAATCAAGTCAAAATAATCCTCTAATTCCAATTAGGAATTCGTTAGGACCTTTAGGAACAGCCTGCCAAATTGTGAATTTTTATTACCTTTTAAAAACTCATAATCAGATCTCGGTAACTAAATATTTCCAACTTGACAATTTAAAACAGACTTTTCAAGTACTTAAAATTTTTTTACTTAAATATTATTTAATGGACGAAACCGGGAGAATTTATAATTCCAATCCCTGCAGTAACCTCCTTTTGAATCCATTCAACTTGAATTGGTACTTTCTCCGTCATAATTATTGTGAAAAAAAATCGATAATAATTACCCTTGGACAGTTTTTTTGTGAAAATGTCTGTATAGCCAAACATGGACCACACCTAAAATCGGGTCAAGTTATAAATGTTCAAATTGACTCTGTAGTAATAAGATCGGCGAAATCTTATTTGGCCACTCCAGAAGCAACTGTTCATGGACATTATGGCGAAATACTTTTCGAAGGAGATACATTAGTTACATTTATATATGAAAAGTCGAGATCTGGTGATATAACGCAGGGTCTTCCAAAAGTAGAACAAGTGTTAGAAGTGCGTTCGATTGATTCAATATCAATGAACCTAGAAAAGAGAGTTGAGGGCTGGAACGAGTGTATAACACGAATTCTTGGAATTCCTTGGGGATTCTTGATTGGTGCTGAACTAACTATAGCCCAAAGTCGTATCTCTTTGGTTAATAAAATCCAAAAGGTGTATCGATCCCAGGGTGTACAGATTCATAATAGACATATAGAAATTATTGTACGTCAAATAACATCAAAGGTCTTGGTTTCAGAAGAAGGAATGTCTAATGTTTTTTTACCCGGAGAACTAATTGGAGTTTTGCGAGCGGAACAAACGGGGCGTGCTTTGGAAGAAGCGATTTGTTACCGAGCCATATTATTGGGAATAACGAAAGCATCTTTAAATACTCAAAGTTTCATATCAGAGGCGAGTTTTCAAGAAACTGCTCGAGTTTTAGCAAAAGCCGCTCTACGCGGTCGTATCGATTGGTTGAAAGGTCTGAAAGAGAATGTTGTTCTAGGGGGGATGATACCCGTTGGTACTGGATTCAAAGGATTAGTGCACCGTTCAAGGCGACATAAAAACATTTCTTTTGAAACCAAAAAGAAGACTTTATTTGAGTGGGAAATCAGAGATATTTTGTTCCACCACAGAGAATTTTTTTCTTTTTCCATTTCAAAGAATGTACATGATACATCAGAACACTCATTTCTAGGATTTAATGATTCCTAAGAGCGGATTCACCCGTTTTTTCTATTTGTGTTGCAGTCATTTGATTTGGTAATAGTAATCAAAATAATAACGAATCGAATAGAAAGAATAAAAAAACCTGAATGGCTTGGATCGTGTATCAACGGCTAATCCCCGTTCGAAGAGAAAGTTCCATGGGAACAATTTTTTATTTTTAGGGTACTTCTTCTCTTTAAAGAAAAAAAAAAAAAAGAGAAGAAGTGTGGGGAGAAATGACAAGAAGATATTGGAATATCCATTTGGAAGAAATGATGGAAGCGGGAGTTCATTTTGGTCATGGTACTAGGAAATGGAATCCCAGAATGGCACCTTATATCTCTGCAAAGCGTAAAGGTATTCATATTATAAATCTTACTAGAACGGCTCGGTTTTTATCCGAAGCTTGTGATTTAGTTTTTGATGCAGCTAGTAGGGGAAAACAATTTTTAATTGTTGGGACCAAAAATAAAGCAGCTGATTTAGTAGCACGGGCTGCAATAAAAGCTCGTTGTCATTATGTTAATAAAAAATGGCTTGGTGGTATGTTAACAAATTGGTATACTACAGAAACGAGACTTCATAAGTTCAGGGACTTGCGAACAGAACAAAAGACGGGTAGACTCAACCGTCTGCCGAAAAGGGATGCGGCTGTGTTGAAGAGACAACTATCTCACTTGCAAACATATCTGGGCGGGATTAAATATATGACAGGGTTACCCGATATTGTAATAATTGTTGATCAGCAAGAAGAATATACGGCTCTTCGAGAATGCATCACGTTGGGAATTCCAACGATTTGTTTAATCGATACAAATTGTAACCCCGATTTAGCAGATATTTCGATTCCAGCGAATGATGACGCTATAGCTTCACTCCGATTAATTCTTAACAAATTAGTATTTTCAATTTGCGAGGGTCGTTCTACCTATATACGAAATTCTTGATTAATAATAAGATTGCGTGTAAATTCTTTTTGAAACTCCATAGAATAGATTTATTGAATTGGTTACGATTCCTGAATTGCACAAAAGAGAGAAAACTAACTGAGGCTATTGTATGATTAGTTGATATTAAAAATATACAAATCAAGTGAGGAAGTTGAAAAAGAGATGGTTAAATCAAAATAATTCCTTTTAAAAGTTATATTTCTTTCATAGGATAATATGAATGTTTTATTATGTTCCATAAACACACTAAAGGGGTTATACACTATATCCGGCGTGGAAGTAGGCCAACATTTCTATTGGCAAATCGGCGGTTTCCAAGTCCATGCCCAAGTCCTTATTACTTCTTGGGTTGTAATTACTATCTTATTAGCTTCAGCCATTATAGCTGTTCGTAATCCTCAAACCATTCCTACCGATAGTCAAAATTTTTTTGAATATGTCCTTGAATTCATTCGAGACGTGAGTAAAACCCAGATTGGAGAAGAATATGGTCCATGGGTTCCATTTATTGGAACTATATTTCTATTTATTTTTGTTTCGAATTGGTCGGGGGCTCTTTTACCTTGGAAAATCATACAGTTACCCCATGGTGAGTTAGCCGCACCCACAAATGATATAAATACTACCGTTGCTTTAGCTTTACTGACGTCAGTAGCATATTTCTATGCGGGTCTTACCAAAAAGGGATTAGGTTATTTCAGTAAATACATTCAACCAACGCCAATCCTTTTACCCATTAACATCTTAGAAGATTTCACAAAACCCTTATCCCTTAGTTTTCGACTTTTCGGAAATATATTAGCTGATGAATTAGTAGTTGTTGTTCTTGTTTCTTTAGTACCTTTAGTGGTTCCTATACCTGTCATGTTTCTTGGATTATTTACAAGCGGTATTCAAGCTCTTATTTTTGCAACTTTAGCTGCGGCTTATATAGGAGAATCCATGGAAGGCCACCATTGACTAGTTTTTGACGGAGTCTTTTTTTAGCTTAACCCGCTGCAATGTAGACGCGTATCAAATCAAGGTAAGCCCCTTAGGCTTAGGGAACATAAATATCGAAATAAGGTATAAATTAAGGTATATATGATCCCGAGTAAGTAATAGTAAAACAGATATTACGATATTAAGATTAAGGAATTGTAGAATAAAGAAAAGATATCTAAAAGATCTTTTTACTACTCTAACACAACCCATGAATAGTGAGTTTACGTTATGGGGGAAAGACATGTATATGTGATATTAGCTATTAACTAAGTAGATATTAACTAAAGATATATCAAATTTGCCCTACGACATATATGTTAATTTATATAGGGATTCGAACGAAAATTCTTCTTTTTCGTCGTTTGAATTTAATATTGAATTGCATGAGTTTCAATCACGAAAAAGAACAAATAATTCAAAGAACGATTCGGAAGAAAGGAAAAAAGAACGAAATGGAATAACAAAGTTTGTACAAATTCAAAAAGTTGATAGGAACTAAAAAAAAGAGATATCGAGGTATTTCTGATAATTCACGAATATTATTATTGCAATTCTGGTTTCTTAGTTATTTTGACTGGATAAATTTTAGCCATGGAAAAAGTAAGTCATAATTCATTGGTTGATTGTATCATTAACTATTTTTTTTTTTTTTTTTTGGTGCGAGGAATTGCTCATGAATCCACTGATTTCTGCCGCTTCCGTTATTGCTGCTGGATTGGCCGTTGGGCTTGCTTCTATTGGACCTGGAGTTGGTCAAGGTACCGCTGCGGGCCAAGCTGTAGAAGGGATCGCGAGACAACCAGAAGCAGAGGGAAAAATACGAGGTACTTTATTGCTTAGTCTGGCTTTTATGGAAGCTTTAACAATTTATGGACTAGTTGTGGCGTTAGCACTTTTATTTGCGAATCCCTTTGTTTAATCCTATAAACTAAAAATACATATAGTTTTTTCTTTCTTTGGGGTTGCTGCTGCTTTTTCTTTTTTTAAATTCGATGCAAATTTCATTTTGGGGGAGGGGGAATTGGCACACCAATTAGCTTTCTTCTTTCATTTTCGTATTCCAACGGAACTTTTTTTAAGAAATATTGCAACAAACGAGATAGTTCGAAACTCACATAATAACATAAGACTCAATATCTAATTCTAATAAGTATCATTCTTATGGGAAATTGCCAATTGAAACAAAATACATTTACATTTTTGAAATCCATATTATTTTGAACTCTATGTTAGGAGTATTTAGAAAAATAAATAATAGGAAAAATGCTACAATAAATAAAAAATATAGATAATTTGTCTTATCTATAAGAATACGCAAGAGGAGATCATATGAAAAATGTAACCGATTCTTTCCTTTCCGTAAGTTATTGGTCATCCGCCGGAAGTTTCGGGTTTAATACCGATATTTTTGCAACAAATCCAATAAATCTAAGTGTAGTACTTGGTGTATTGATTTTTTTTGGAAAGGGAGTGTGTGTGAGTTGTTTATTTCAAGAATAGGCTGGATACGACCAACTGCACCTTTTTTTTTGGTATAACTAGTAAAAAAAAGGGTGCATGATTCCGCGAATTACTTCTGAATAAATTAAGAAATTCCATTTTAGAACCATAGCATTTCGTGAGTCATTGGTAAATATACTTTGATTCTCTATTAACCAATAATGTGGAACCATTAACAGGGTTAAAGCTAAACCGTTTGAAGTCCAAATATAAGTACGGTACTCTTTCTACTATTAGTATTAGCTTAATACAGAAATGGTTTCAAAACCAAAACAAAGGGTTGGAATTTTTTT